CGGGAGAGTGCAACTCATTAAAAAGACTCTAAAAAGTATTCAAGTTTATGCGATGTCTGTGTTCTACGTTCCTAAAGGAATCAAAGCGAAAGTCGAGAGAATCCAGAGGAGATTCCTTTGGGAGGGGAATGGCGAATCCAAAGGCATCCATCTGATGGCGTGGGAGTAGGTATGTGAGCCTAAGTCGGAAGGAGGGCTGGGCCTCAGACGCTTGGAGCCAATTAACCTAGCGTTGCTGGCGAAAGTTGGGTGGAGGTCCCTGCATGAAGACAACGCGGTGTGGTGGCAAATATGAAAAGCCAAGTCTTTTCCGAACGGTGGCTTCCTGGAAGCGGCGCAGAGGAGGAGTTCGTCGGCGATATGGAAAGGTCTCCTAAAAGGGGGGGAGGTCCTTCAAAAAGGCTTGGGCTGGCTGGTGTCGTTCAAGGGAATAGTGGTGAGAGTGTGGACTTTTTGAGGGATCGGGGGGCTCCGCCCCTTTGTTTAAGATTTATCGATCTCTTTCAGCAATGGAGCAGCAACCTCGCAGGTCCGGCGTCGAACTGAGGGGTCGAGGTCTTGGAAGCCAATTACAGGGCGTGGTGGAGAGGTGGGATCCAGTTCTGCCCCTCCTTCGGGTGGGTCCCGGTTCCAATTTTCCCAGGAGATGACAGAAGAGTGTGGATGCCGGATAGGTCCGGGAACTTCTCTACAAAGAGCGCAGTGGCTGCTCAACGGGAGAGCTCCCCGGTATGGTGTCGCAAGAGGGCGTAGTCCCAAAGGTGGCGACCTTTGCTTGGTTGGCCTTGCGGAGAGATATTCGAAATGAATTGAATGAACAATTCATAAAAATCAATGTTTCTGTGAGATTCCAGGTATTCTATAGTTCCTTCCCGCGTCAATTGCCAATTCTTGGTCATTGAGATTCATGGGCGATTCGGATGTTTATTTAGGGATAGATATTACCTCTCTTTTTTCCCCTTTCAAACAAATCGAAATTAAGTTTTTCTATTTTGAATCGTGTTAGGTTAGGTCTAATTCCTATTAGTTTGGCTGGATTATTCGTAACTGCATATTTACAATACAAACGCGGTGATCAGTTGGACCTTTGATTAATTAACATCTCTTCTTTTGATTGACCTCCTCCTTTCTTTAATCCGCAGGAGGTAAAATTCAGGTTGCTGTTCAAGTTAGTGAAGTTATTTCATTGTAATTAGACCTAACAAGAACGGAATCACGCTCTGTAGGATTTGAACCTACGACATCGGGTTTTGGAGACCCACGTTCTACCGAACTGAACTAAGAGCGCTTTCTTATCACAGTAGATACGACTGTAAAGAAAAGGATTCTTTTTGTACCCCCGCATGCATATAGTCTAAAAAAATGAAAGATTATGTATGTCCAATTTGAATCGATCTCAATGGATCCCTCGTTACTGCCCAGAGGAGAAGTAATAGGTAGGGATGACAGGATTTGAACCCGTGAAATTTTTGACCCAAAACAAAGGCGCTACCAAGCTGCGCTACATCCCTTTCAATTGGTCTACAGTGTCATTGTAGAGAATCCCTGCCCTGTTTTCCACATCGTTATTTCCTCCATCGATATAAAATATCTTTCTCTTGCCATTTCTGCTTTTTGGTCTTTATTTATTTATATACTCATCATCATCCCGCCGCTCCTACCAACGATAATAGAAGTTTCAAGGGTTTCCCGATAGAAATATTTGCATGCGAGAGAGATCCCAATTCCGTGTATCCGGTTAAGCAAGCCCTGCCGCCAGCTTCCACCCAGACAAAAAAGTGAGCGCTGACGCGCGATACGGCTTTTTGCCTATGTTGTAAAGTCTTGCTGGGCCCTTACTAATAAAGTCCGAGTCTTTAATAATTACTGCATGCGTTATATATACTATACAGGGAGAGAGAGGAGTAATCCGACCCAGCTACGTTTGCTCCCATTCCAAGGCTCCGATGATTGGGCTAATCGATTACTCTCCTATGCCTGCCTGAGGTATCGATGGGATACGAAGCAGAACTGGACTGAGGGGATTGCCGATCCTGGAAATGACAAGGGCTTGGGGAGAGATGCTATGCTTGAGTAACCGGAAATGGTTGGTGACGAAGAATAGGTAGCTTGCAAGCATAGGAATTGATAACCGAATTCTTTCATTCCCCCAGCCGATGTGCTAGATCAGATTCTTCTACTCCTGCTGATGCCCCAACTCCATTTCAAGCTGCCTCACTCGGTTCTTCTGCTCCGCTCCGGAGATCGGGATTGGGATTGACGAATGGATGGAATGATTGGCACGGAGAGAAGGATGTGCTCTGCTTGCTCGTTCAATGATATGACGTATATTTAGTTGATACTACTACTCAATTCGATCTGTATACGGGGCTCCCGTGTAAGTCAGACTTCTACTGAAAGCTTTCGAATCAACTCAACTATACTATTCAACAACTGAATGGATTCATAATGGCAAGCGAGCCGTTTATCCCCAATGACAACATCGTCACCGAGAATAGCGTAGTGCTTAAAATGCCACCCAGGATAAACCCGGTTGGCGGCGAGCCACACCACAAAGTGATGTGACAGAGCGAATAGTGGCCATGAGCACAGGTACCCAAGCGGCTGACCTGCCTGGAAACAAACAACAGTCGGTTTCTTAACCATATTCTTTCCTACAAAGAAAGAATTGAAACCAAGTGTTGATTGGACCAAAGAGGCAGCCAAATTGGGCGGAAACAAACAAGCTACCAACCTAAATAACAATTCTAAAGACCAGCGATCAGTCGCTGACTTCAGATCAAAACTATATAGATTAGATAGACCTCTTAAGTTTTCTAAGGGAGCACTTTGTGCAAAAGTCCCATCCATAGGAATGGCCTTTAATATTTTCATAAACCATTCATGGAATGGGCGCAACAACGATTGTTTAATCGCATTGCCAATTGCAAAAATGCGCCTCTTCCCTGCACCTTCAATTGACGAAGCCAACTTACCCATCCTGATGAAAACAGTTGGAAAGACTTGCTCTATCGTGGGCAAATAAGGCCCACAACATCGCTCATACCATTCCAAACTCTTCCACGTTTGGGTCTGATTACGACTATAGTCCAGAGGGGCATAGATATACCCCTTTGTCCATAGTATACCAGGAGAAAACATTCCTTCCAACGAATGAATGATCTGACACTGACTAGCAAAGGCTGTCAACTCAAATACCATTGAGGTAAATGGAGATGAGGGAGCCTTTCGGTCAAAATCATGATCCGAATTCGGAAGTGATTTCCAAGTCGGTACCCATGTGATCCCTGGCTCTACAGGTACCTTGGATATCCACGGGATATAATGATAGATCAACGACGAAAGTGAAAACCACGACAGATACATCTTGACAAGAAGGTCTGCACGGTTATCACGCACAGCTATTAATCGACGATGATGAGCTGGTAACAGGTAGACCGGACCTCGACAATTTGATAGGAACTGGTAACTGCTTATGCTGGCGGGGTTTTACACCCCCATATGCAGTCTGCAATGATGAACTGCATTGTTTCAAATAAAGCGCCAAGAAAAGCAGACCTGATCGCCTACCAATGGTCACCACTCTTATACCCATTTTCTGATTGGAACATTTTTCGCCATAGCTATTAGAAGCTATACGACTCAGCTCTATTCTCTTAACTAAGGCTTTTCCTTCGCTATTTCCTCTCCCGCATTCGTTGTTTTCCAGAAAGATAGGGTAGTGTACCCCCCTTCCACCACAGTTTGAAACCCGTAGAGCTCTGCTCGATCGCCGAAAGGACGAATCCCGGTCGTTCACGCGTAAAAAAATGCCTTCTTGCAAGAAGCATATTCATCTCGATCTGCAACTATAGAAGGATCTTGAATTGGCTGTACCCCCACCAGAAAGTGGGTAGTGCCTTTCCCACTCGGTCTTGATATGCGAATCTTCAATCTGAACGAAGGACTGACTCGAACAGATCACAGGCCCCTGAGCTCCAAAGGAAGAAGACCTTGACTTGAATAGTGAATGACCACCTATACCCACCCACCTCCCTTCTTCTGTTGGTAGTCCTTTTCCTATTGATTTTGAACCTCGCATAGATAGATCATCTCGTTCTACTTCCTTTATGTGTTACCTAGGGCTTAAAAGCGCCTTGGCCTCATTTAACCAGTGTGCCCACGTGACAATAAGAGCATCGGTAAAGGAGAGGAAGGGCAGTCCTCTATCTCGTACTCTTTGGTTCGCGGTGCCAACTTCAGCCGATTGTTTATATATGCCTGTGTTAAAAGTGAAAAGCAAACTCTTAGATGGGCAGGTCAACCTGGCAAACCGAGATTCTTCTGTCCAGTGGGACCACCCCGGCTTCACTCTCGTCAGCTGTACGCTTTACATTACGAAATTAGATAGCGTTTTGTTCCCGAGGTAACTCTCATCAACTAGCACTATTATGATGTGAACCGTTAGGAGTAATTCATCGAATTGCTTAGATCTAAAAGCATCCCCTTCATATGATCCCACTATGGATATCTACATAAATATAGATACATTTACTTTCCATTTCAGACATCTGCTGATCTATTTTAAAATAGCTATAATGCATTTATCCATATATCATGTTTCCGCATGCATAAGAGCGCTTTCATTTGTGTTCGGAGGAAGCCACATGTTGTACCATATTCAACTAAATGTATATCCGTATTATGATCCAAGCCCAAGTCTTGAAAAAAAAAAAGATGCTGTCTCGAGTGACAAATTCCTCGCCCTATATTTAAAAGCGTGCCCGGCTTGCTATTCTATTCAACCTTTCCCCCTGCTGAAGAGCTTTATTCAACCTTTCATCCCTACGTTTCATGTGCCCACTTACTGACTCTCATCCTTTCTTTCAGTTCGTCCAGCCGTCGGTTGTAAATTCGAAGAGGCTCTGCTCCAGCCCCATCAAAGGGAATAGTTAAGTGGGGGAATGGTTGATTGGAGCATTCATCATTAAAGGGTATCGTCGGTAGTGCTTGGTTCGAGGTAGAGTATTGCTTGCTGTCTCCTTTAACCGCTAAAAGCAGTAGTACCTGTCACTCTCGCAATCTTCCCAAGAAAGAAAAGGGGGTATTCCGCTTACAAAAAGGAAAAACAGAAGGACTTTCCCCGCGACTCGGAACCCTTAAATAATTGTATTTCACTTTCCTCCCCTCCAGTACCCTTTCCAGATGACGAAGTCTCATTTGAGGATGAAGTGGGCCTTACCTTACTACTATATAGGGAAGTCCCGAAAGCCCTTACGAATCCTTATTTTTTCCTTTACCGATACCGCCTCGGGACTAAAAAACAGAACGTCGGGTATCCAATGAATATAAGCTTTTCACTGCCCTAATAGAGACTTTTGCTTGAGCTTACTTTACTTTAAAAGGGCTTGCCTTGCTCATGTAGCTATCTCCTCTGCTTCGTCAGTCCGCTTCTCTTTTCTATCGTTCAGAGTCTTCTCGAATGAAAGCTTTTCGCCTCCCCCCCTACAGATTTTGGAAAAGAGATATGGCAACTCGTCTATTTTCTTCTCTCATTGTACAGATGAGGGTCTCGATTGCAGCCAGCTCGCTCTTTTGCCAAGGTGAAATGGAGCAAGGCATAAACTAACAAGAAAGACAGCCGGGTGAAACACAGACTTCAGTTCATTCGGTTGGTTAAGTACAGGCAAGAGTGATACCCGTGTTACTGGAAGACAGGACAGTAAGAGCCCCACATATAATGAGACGGGACAATCACCAGACCAAACCTGCGGACCGACCCCTAAAGAAATAGGCCTTCCCATCGATCGTCAACTTGAATCATTGTTGATAGCTTCGTCAGTTGGTCTAAAATGGTATTCTCCCGAATACGCTGAACAAAGTGCCAGCGAACTGGAGGCACTTGACGAATGCCGTACCCAGGCAGAAGGCTAGCAACCTACCAAGCTCGTCACGCTCGAGCTTATTATAAGCGTGTTCGGTTGATAACCTTTCGGCCAGGACAGCTAGTCCTTAGGGCAACTTTAAAAGTCCGGGCGCAGGGCTATGTTTTTCGATCCCAATAGGGAGGAGTGCTAGGAGATATTCTGGTAAGTAAACTGCTTAAGGCGCTGCTTCCCCTGCCTCTGCTACCATTTTCTACTCTATCCCTGATGCCTTTGGCCTTGGTTACCTACAGGACGCGCCGGGGAGGTTACCACCGCAAGGGAGGACAAAGAGAGGGAGCGGGGCACAAAGCCAGCCCTGGTAAAGTCGCACGGAACCCTGGCCCTATTTCACGAGGTTGCACTGACGAAGTACGAAGTCCTGGTTGGGCACTAGACGTTGGCGAGACGGCGACGGAACACACAGTCCCAACAAGGGAAGTATCGATAAGAAACCGGGCTGGGTGGGAAGGCACGAGACCACTGATACTTTTTCATATATACGACAGATCCTGAAGCTGAATGCATGCGGACTAAAGAAAGAGTTTCCTATGGCTCTGTAACCAGTCATGGAACGGGTTCCACTCCTATTATGCCTAGCGAAAGTAAGCCGGGCTGGATCCCTAAGGCTGCTGTCTCTACTTACGACGGAAAATACTTTGTATTCAGTCCAGGTTCAACAAATGGCTCTGGGGTGTCGGGCGAGGTGCTGACTCTCCCTCCGCTGATAGGTATCGATCTCGATCTACTGAATGCGCGCCTGGATAATATGCGACTACGTAATCAACCGGATTTGGATCGTATCTGGGCGGGATAATGACTCTCGAAAAGAGGGATGCAGCTGGCGAACTGTGACTAGAGGATCTTCCGGTCAAATCACTTGAAACCCCTCCGCTTGCTTCGATGCTTCTGGCTTCCAGGGAGAGATGTTTTTCGAACGAAGTGCTTGTGCTTTCACTCGATCAACAGGTTCCATTTTCCAGGTGCTCGAAGAGGATCAACTGAATTAAGATCAATTGCCGCGTGCTCTATTTCCCCCCCCTTGTTCTTGATGCTCTCGCTTTCCCCCTTTATTTATTATTAGTAAGATAGGGTTCCAAACCTGCTAATGAAATCCAATCTGCAGGCACCTGCCTATGTGTCTGCCGCTTGCACTCTACCATATTCATTCCACGCTTTTTGAGGACTTTCTAAAAGAAAGGTATGAGAAATGAAATGAAGGAGTTGAGAATGCCTCATTGAAAGGGAGATCTCTGGGAGCCTTCACTCGTCAACCTAAAAACAGGAATCAACTCGTCTTGAAGACGGAGAGGGAGGATGGGAATGAGGTGCAACCGATTAAAGAGCGATCAGGAGGGCTTAAAAGCGCCTTGCCTGACTTCCCGCCAGAAATAGAGGATTTCTTGCTTGCTCCGGAATGAATGATAATCCCTGAACCCCTCAACCAACTAAAGATCATACTTAGAATTTGGCCTTGCTCATGGCACTTCTTCCTTCGTCACTCGCCCTTCCTCACAACATAAGGTTGAGTGCCCTCCCGTTCGATTAGCTCTCTCGCAACAAACAGAGGAACCGAGAATGAATATGCGCTTATGCGCTGCGCTTCGACTTGGTCCTCTAACTCTAACCTTTAGTCGACCAACCACCTTCTCCTTCCTAGGAAACCATTTGCCTTTGAATTCCTTTCCTGGACAAGCTATCCTTTCTAGGCGACCTACCTTTATCAATCAATCTCGCTCCTTTCAAAGATGCGCTCTCACTCCTATTTCGGCTCTTATACATGCTGCCTGCCGCTTTCGAACGAGATGCGAAGGCATAGGTAACGAGGTAAAGGTGGGCCTAAGCTTGAAGATGTGCAGCTTGGTAGAGCATTTGCCAAAACAGGTTCATTTCAGTAGCGATATGCTCCGGCTTGGGAGGAGAAATAACTTAGCTTATTTGTTGTTAGCTCCTCAACAAACAGCGCAACCGCTATGCTAGCTCGGCATTGAAGCTAGAGCGAATGGAAGTAAGGAACCTTGGCTCATTCACCGAGGCTTATACTCCTAGATATATACATTATGGGACTATCAATCAACAGGCTCTGTCAACAGGTTCGGGTACTGGGTCAAGGTAAAAAACTCCTCCATCATTGGTGGTGAAGGCTAAGTAGGGTCAGCCACAGGAGCAACCTAGGCTTCTACTCTGACGCTCTGCCGCTGGTGCTATTTCCTCCGCCTCCACAAGAAAAGCGAACTTTATAAAGCTAGTAGCGCGGGATTCCACTGCTTCACTTTAGGCCCCGTCGCTTTATCGACTCTTCCCTTCCCCGCGGGAGAGCTGAAACCTTGGCCGCAGATCCTGCCCTTGGTACACATTGGCTCCTTCTATTCATTGACCCTATCCCTCCAATCCAGTGACCTTCCGGTCCAGTTGCTTTCTCCTCGCTCGAAGAGCCCCTACTCTTATAGGTCGTCTTTATTACCAAAAATCATGAGTTCTGAGCCTTTTGATGATCCATAGTAGGTCTGTACCCGAATCTGCACCTGAATCCGCACCCGAAGTCGCCGCAAGCCCACTTGCCGACCCTTGCCTGCCGGTTCTTGTGGCAACCGAGCAATTCATTACCCAGGGAAGTGGAGTCCAGCCCAGAACCCATGACAGTCAACTGAAGGCCGCCCATGAAACGAGCTGAAAGCCCGAGAAGAGCTAAGGACTAGTAAGACTATTACTTAGTGTTAGTAGCGGGAATGGAGAGGCAGTTGATGGTGAATTGGAGACAGGGTACGATAAAGAGAAGCTCGGTACGAGTGATCGGTTGACGACGAGGAACTCAAGATAGATGGGCCCAATCGGGCCAAAGTCCAATCCTCTATTAGGCGGGTGTGGACTTTCTTCCTCCTCCTTCCGATTCCGACTCCTCAGGCTTCCTCCTTCTATATCTTTCTCACTCTCCACTGCTGCCGCCCGCCCCTACCCGGGATCAACCCACACCCGATTCTCGTCCTACGTTACCTCCTGAAGACGTAACCCCTCCTCATACGCTGTCGTTCGTGCCACAATCGATTCGACCTTTATTTGCCGGGCATAGATCATGATAGAGTCCCCTTACTCTATAGGGGCGCGTTAGCGCCTTACTAATAGATAGGCTAACGCGCTACTTATAGCACTTTGAAGCCCTTTACTATACGGGTTCTAACGCGCCCTTTATATATAAAGGTAAGGCCGGCTTGAGAGCCCCTTTATTATTATATAGCTAGGGTGCTTTAGCACGTAGTGAACTCTGCTTGCTGCGTCAGGTTAGCCGAAGAGGGAGGTTGTTACTAACCAACTGGCGCAACTATAGCTACTAGAGCTGCCCTAACAGAGCTTGCTACAAGAGCGGCTAGAGCTGATCAGCTACTAGTCTTTGAAAGGCGGCTACAACAGCTGCATTAGCATGAATGCCAACTGTCTTTGCTGCCCTAACAGCTCTAACCGCTATGAAAGTGGATTTTCATCCTCTTCGGTGCTTAGCTTAGCAGCTCCTCCGTTTGCGCCTTCGGAAGTGTCAGAAGCCGCTCCTTACTTCACTGTTGATTGAGACAAAGATGTCTGTTCAGAAGTGTTTGTTGTACGCAAGCCGAAAGCAGATGAAAAAAAAAGAAACAGTACTGTGATTAAGCCGAGCTGGAAAACTAGTCAACAGTTAAGCGCAGAAGAATGGTAAGGCGTACTGAGTTCTTGATTTATCGATTTGGTTTTTGAGATGCCTGGTTTTCTGGCTGCAAAAGGAAGAGCTTTAAGGCGAATGCCGTATAGTAAAGACAAGATAGACTTTGACCAGAAAAAGCCCGGCAACATGCCTTATATTTATAGGGCAACCTTTTGGTTGCTTCGTATTCACAGGCCTCCTCGAGACCTCCTGAGCTACTAAAGCGTCGGTCGCACTCCTTCGCTTGCTGCCTTCACTTGCAGCTTCGCAAGAACAACAAGCTTAAAAACGGAATCTAATGGATTCCATGTTGCCGTGGAATGTCGCTTCCTTGCCTGATTTTAGCCTTGCCTTTAGACGACTGCTTGCCCTAGATTGACCATCAATAGAATACGACTTAAGGAAGTACCCTTCATCTTCCTCCGGTTAGTGATCTGACCTCTCCCTTTAGGCGTTAAAGGCGCTAAAGCTCCTGGCATGAATCCCCCGAAGGTGTGCAGGGAGTGTCACGAAGAGCTTCCCGTAAAGATCAGAATGTTGCCCGGCTACATGGAAGTCTGAATTAGGTGACCGGTTCCTGTCCTTTCTTGCTTTCGGACAAGTAGCGTCGTCGTATTAATCTCCTAGCTCGTAGCTCTAGGGTAGCTCTAGCTTGGGCAACAAGGGCTGGTTGGCTTGCTTGGGCGACTACGACTTCCGAGTAGTGAGACTACCTTCCTGGACTTCAGGTAGTGAGACCTCTACTTCTTATTGCTGTCTTTGGTGTTGTTAGCAGTTGACTCGTAGCTCCAATAGAGAGGGTTATGGAGAGATATTGCATCCACTTTGTTCAGAGATGCCACAAGTGCCAAGTGCATGCGAATTTGATCCACGCGCCGCCGACGGAGCTTCATAACCAAACCACACCATGGGCCTTTGCAGTATTTGGCCTAGATCTCATTGGGAAGGTTAACCCGAAGGCAGCCAATGGACATGAATACATCTTGGTGGCTATCGATTCTTTCACAAAGTGGGTGGAAGCAGCCTCCTACACCACGATCACAGCGGCACACGTAATAATATTTCTGAAGAAGAAGATCATTTTCCGCTATGGTGTACCGAGTGAGATTTTCACGGACAATGCTTCAAACTTCGTGAACAAGAAAGTGAATTACTTTTGCAAGAAGTTTCGGATCAAGCGCCATCGATCGTCACCATAGCGACCGCAAACGAATGGGGCCGTTGAAGCTGCAAACAAGAACCTTGTCCGAATCCGCCGAAAAGATGGTCGAGACAACCAAAGATTGGAATGAGATGCAACCATATGCACTTTGGGCGTACAGAACATCAATCCGAATGCTTTAAGTGGGAAGGGCGGCGCAAGCCCGTTCTCATTAGTCTACGGCATGGAAGCAGTGCTCCCAGTCGAAGTCGAGATCCCCTCTCTCCATATCTTGATGGACAGTATTCTAGAGGACGGAGAATGGCTTCGAGCCCGGAGCAGCTTAACAACATCGAGGAACGTAGGTTGAAAGCAACGTGTCACGCACAAGCTTACCAAAGAGAGATGGCACGAGCATTTGCCAAGAAGGTCCGACCAAGAGAACTAGTTGTTGGTGATTTGCTTCTTAAGAAAGTCTTGTCCCATCTGCCAGATCCAAGCGGCAAGTTCCGAGTGAAAATCAAATGGGCCCTTTGTCATTCGTGAGGTCTTCACGGGTTACGCCCTTCGATTAGACCAGATGGATGGGCTGGGTTTTGATAGGGCAAAGGAGGGGAAAAGAAAAGGAAGGGGATACTCATTTTTGACCATGAACGAACGACTACCCGGATGCCGAAACAAAACAAAAGACCTTTCCTTATGTGTTCCGTCGGCTATTTACCAATAGATAATCACCGGAACACATAAATCAGAAACTAACTGTAACCTCAAGAAAAGTCTGAAAGTGGCTTGTTTGCTTGGTGAGGTAACCGTTGGCTTGATGATCAGACGAACCCTGATCACCCCTCGCGTGCCGGGCGATGATGATTGGTTGCGAACCAACATCTGAAGAACACGGTGTACCTCCGGCGGAAAGGTATGTAATGTCATTATAGATGGAGGAAGCTGTGAAAATATGGTAGCCAAAGAGATGGTCGATAAGTTGAAGAACGAAAAGCATCCCCATCCTTATAAGATCTCCTGGTTTAAGAAAGGGAGGGATAGAGAGAAGCTTTAAGTAAGTAGGGGTGGTGAAGGCATCTGCTCTTCTATAGTTATAGTGGGGACCCTTCATGATTGTTTCAAGAGGGCATTTCCCAGCCATTGTGGACAAAGGATAGTCTTCTATCATTGTTAAGGAAGGAGTATGTTATAGGTCGTTGGGCGGCCGGAATCAAGCCTTTGGGAAAAGAGGGATCAAGAATCAAAGGATTAGGTTTGGAGGAGAGATTTCCACCAGGAGAAGGTATTGAATTGGCTAAGGCCAGGGGAAGGAGGGTGAGGATTACATGGGAGTTAATGAATGAGTAAGGAATGCCTAAATATTATTGATAGGATCTTCCAAGAAGGAGCTATTTATATCAGTCTACCGTTTCCTGTCCTTTCCCGGTTGGAAAGAATTACGAGGATGGATAATACGCAACAATGATACAAATATTTCCAATCCATTCTTTCCCGGGGACCAAGCATTTTATTTTTGAGTCCCTATTCCCTGAGGGACCGATCACAATGCACTTGACCTAGTGTGGCCGGGTTAATAGTATTAACCACACGGAAACATACACGCCAATACAAAGCTAGATTAACCGATCCTTCGATCATATCTAAACCTTCGGTCTTAAGTTGAATCCTTAAGACTTCGTTTAGATGTGGGTCGGTCAGAGACACAGGGAAGTTTGGAAAAAGAGCTCAATAAATACGTCCATCGTCAAGGGATGCAGAGATCGCGCCAATCAAGGCATCGGAAAACTGACGGTGGCGACAGTCTAGAACACACGCAAGGACTGACGTCTTTAAACCTTTACGAGTGAAAGGCGAGATACCCACTTGCAGTGCTCCAAGATGCACGAATTTGTATCCATGCTTGAGAAAGCTTTTCAGCTTCTTGGAGTTTAGCGTAGGAATGGAAAGGCTATTCTCACTCCATTGTGAGATCTGGGTCAAACTCTCCTCTATCTCAACATTGGACACGCCCTTGAGGCCGAAAACCTCTAAGTACCCTTTTGGGGTATACACGTCTTTAGGAGAAAGGGCCACACTATCGGGTAAAGGCTCGTCAATATCCATAGACGAACTAGAAGGGTGGTAAGAAAGACTGGCTGAAAAGGAAGAAAAAGGAATGGAATCCGACTCGGATTCCATAAGTGCAGTTGGGTTGACTCACTGAGTTTACTAGTGGGTTAACTCGTGAGGTTAGCTCGGAAGCTAACTAGCTCCGGGACTGGCTCTTCTACCAAAAGAAGGAGGAGAACAGGACCGAGAACCACGAAGACAAATAGAAATGGGCCCTCCACGTCGTTGGGACGAGATACTTTGAATAACCCGCCTCTCCTTCTTCCGTTTATTCTTTAAAGTTCGACCTACCAAAGAAAGAAAATGTCTCCCCTTACAACTAAGGGCAAGCAGCAGTGATTAAATAGGCTTTATCCGACCTCAGGAGTTCTTCCCTCTACCTCCCAACCCAAAAGGGTTGGTTTGGCCTTTAAATGGATGGCCGCTCATTACTTTGATCACCCAGCCTCACCAGCCTTGAAAGCTTTCATTTCCCCATCCATCCCATCCGTAAGCTCATCCATCCTTCCTGCCATAAGCTGATGATCTCCTACTGCCTTATCCCGACGTGATAGCCTGGCCATTCAAACCTTTCATTCCTAATCCTTTCTTTCTGGTTGAACCACCCTCTGATCCTTCCCCGCCTTCTTCTCCTCTCTCAAAGCGGCTATGTCACCCATCCGGTGTTGGTTGTTAGTTCCATCCCCTTTCCTTCACGGAGCAGCGCATCTTGTCTCTCCTTTCTCAAATTGCTCATCTTCCTCTACTTCCGCTTCCATTTCATCTTTTTCTCTTCAAAAAAAAAGAAAAGAAGCGAAGAAAACGGAAGGGCGCGCTAGCGCACCCCCTATTAGTAAGTTCTTTCGAGCCGTAGCTTGCTGGGGCGCAACAGATTCTATTCTGGGAGGCTAAAAGGGCTAATGCTCGCCCCACTTATGATCAAGGCAAAGCAAAAAACCATAGGCTCTTCGCGGACGATACAATAATAATGGGGGAAGCGTCCTCTAAGGAAACAAGAGAGCTCAAATTCATATTGGACCACTTCTGTATGCCTCCGGGGCAGTGAAAAAGACCTTCAAGAGCAGGTCTTCTATAACGCTTCGAATCCCACCAGAAGCAGGATCTGTAACCTATTGGGGATCAGCAGCGCGACTGATGAGGACAAACAACTAATCTCTCTGGGCATCCCTTTGACGGGGAAACAAACCTGTAGGGGAGAGGAGGAGGTGGCAAGAAGAATGAAAAGGAAGTTAGGGTTGACTTGTATCGTAGAATAAGAATGAAAGCGATTTGGTGAACTTGACTCGCTCAGTAAATCGAGAAACTAAGGCACAAGTCGAGGAAAGGCGAAGTCAAGCCTGACCTAAGAAAAGACTGGTTCTCAACCAAAGCAGAGTGAGGCGGACGTCGCCTTTACCGATACCGATTTTTTCGTCTTTCTTCCGGAAACTTACGAGCTGGTATCTTTCCAGGGAGAGTGTGGTCCGACTCTTCAATCGAAAAAAGGACGGTCGTGTGCGAGCCGGCTGGGAAAACACAAGCTTAACACGTCTGTCTTTATCTTCTTCATATCTTAATGTCTTTGTCGAGTTGATTGGTTGGCATTATTCGCTCCTTTCTGTCTTTTCATTGTCCGCCTCCGCCCGAACAGATAAGCACTAACCCACCCGAAAGAAGGTGAAACCCTTCTTTCCAAGGCTATCCTTGTACGAATTGTTGACTCCTTTCTTCGTACAAATTAGACCTAGCTCGTAGGCGAAAGAGACCTTCCTTTGCAATACTCCTGTCGGCGGGATCAGCCAGTGCCCCCGTGTGTAAGGCCCTTTCCTCAAAGAGGTCGAATGGTTCCTATCCCATTCATACTACTGTTGGCTTATGTGGTATGTCTAGCGGATGGTGAATCCTACCCAGGATCGGAATTGGATATTTCCTCGGTTTCCGAGAAGTGTCTTAATGGGTATCCGACCGGACTCCCCTTCTCTGGTAGTCTAATGGTTTGGTGGACGTCGATTCCCTGGATTTTCTGGCTTCCCTTTCCCTTCAACCAGCCACTCTCTTAGTTCCCGAAAGATCTAGAATCCAGAATCATTTTCAGCGCCTTCTCATTCTATGAGCGAAAGTGACCAAGCAACCAGATGATGATGGTTCAGCCGGTAAGCTAGCAAGCTTACGAAATGAACGAAGAGGAGACCCTTTCGTCGTTGAAAGCGAAGTCGATAGCCCTCGGATCGTACATTATTTCTAGCGTACTGAAAAGTAGACATAAGATATAGACTTCAAAAAGATGAAAAAAAAAAAAAGAATAAGGCCTTATCTATATCTCAGAAGCATGATATATTGCTAAAAATATACTAAGCTAAGGTAAAAGATAAGATAAAGGAAAAGATCCAAATAATGCAATGCACCGTTCCTTCTGCTCTTGCTTACCTGCCTCACTCATACTAGCCATTCCCAGTCTCGTCACCAGCAGAAAGCACAATAGCAATGAAGTTCTAACGAACCAATTTCATTGCCTTTCAAAGCCTTAACCTTCGTCCGATCTAGTCTAGGATAACTAGCTTCTCTCATCTGCTATCGTTATAATGTATGATTCAAAATCAATCGAATTTCCTCTTCCGCTTAGGTAACGGGTAACTATGCCCTTTATTTGGTCTCGAAACAACCGAACCAACTCGTCTGCCCATTCCATCCGCCCCGGAACTAATAAATCAGAAAAGTGAAGAATAATACCTTGACTTCGAGCTTAGGGCTTTCATCAAAGGGAAGTAAAGTAAGGCAATGGTGTTTTAGGTGCAGGGACGGAAAGGCTAGCTGACCTCTTTTCTGACAGGGAAGGCCTTTAATATTGACTCTAATGGGGGCGAAGCTCGAGTAGGTTACTTTGAGTGACAAAGCCAGGCTCTGAAAGACCTTCATGGCGGGTGTTCCGGTGTTAACGAGTGCGGGAAGAAGGTCAAGGACGGGCAGTAGACAAAGGAAAGAGGATATAGAGCTGACCTCGCAGCTGACCTGGGGACAGGCTTGCTAACCTTCGGGCATAGTTACTAGTGACGAGAGGAGTTGCTTAGGGACCTACGGAGCTAGTGACCGAAGCAGAGTCAATTCATATTGAAACCAGAGGAGGGAATTCAATGTCAATTTTGGCTACGACCTGTGACCGGAGGAGCAGAGGGAAAGAAGGCGATGAATATCGGCTCTTCAAGAGAAAGACCAGTAACAAGAGACCAGTGGAGGGGAGAAGAGGTCTTATCAGAGCCAGACAGAAGTGGCTTGCTTTCCCGATTGAACCTTGGCGAGCAAAAAGCCACCTGCGCCTCTCGTCCCCCCTTACCTCTAGAAGGCCACTCCTGTACGAAAACCTAAAAGTATTGATTGACCGTTCCCTTCGTTCCTTAGGTTTTGAACAGCTGCTTACCGGCCCGCAGCTCCAGCTCCCGCTCCTATTGCTCTTGCTAAGAATCGGATCTGGAAGAGACCATCGGCGGGATTTGATCCGATTCTGGCCATAGACCAACAGTTTGATTTGCTTTTTCGATACGGTTGTGCCGGGCTTGCTTTTTCGTGTACGATGAAAAGGCGGTTAAAACGCCATTTAACGGCCTCAAAGGCTCATGATAGATTGATCATGCAACTCATTGAAATGCCGAAATATGCCCTGTTCAAAGGTAAATGGTATCCAACAATAAAGCAAAGAGCAAGGAGTAGTCCCTGTGGGGCAACCAGCCAGCAAAGGATAGGGCTAAGGATCTGGGGTTTTCATTGACCAGCGATCAGGAAGCGGTCAAAGTCAGGTCAGACCGAGCGAGCAGCAGGAGGAGAATCGGTCTAATCTCAGGTAAACCACAGTCGGACTCATTTGGAAAGTACCAGTTGGACAGGGAGCACCCACCGGTAAAGCCATTTCTTGATCTTTCACAGCAGGCAATGTCAGACGGTAGTTCAAAAAGAGCTTAAGAAGGCTGGCCAGCACAAGAGAAAGCAGAAGGATAGCTAGAGAAGTGGGGGATTGATTCAAAAAGTGATCTCAATAAAAACAGGGAACAAGCCAAGTATAGGGCTTTGCAGGGATCAGTTCGGAGTACTCAGTGGTGAGGAAAGCAGTAGCTTTCGACCTAAGAGGGAAGCACAAGTGGAAGATCGACTGGAAGAGAGAGGACAGAGGAAGCTTACTCAACCATCGGTGGAAGGGACCGGAAGAGATCAAAGTTCTTAAAAAAAAAGGTGTTCAACTAAGTCAGGGAAGGGGTTGGGAAAGGATTTCATACCCAGGGAAAAGGCATACCTAAGGGCTTCAAAGGTAAAGGCATGATCGGCAGGCAGGCCTAATGGATAAATCCTTCACTCAGCTGTTCGGGACGAGGAGGCTAGACGAAAGGATTCCTAGCTAAAAGACCGAGTCAAGCGACCAAGCAAAGGACTGCCATACATAGTGGGAAGCGGCACTTGCAGACCTGAAGCTGGAGGAACTACTGCTTACGCTGGTAAATGGTTGGCAATCTATCATTCAAGCTTTCTCTCTGAAGCTGTATGAAACCTTTCACCTCGTATAGAATATGCCTTATTTCAACAAATGGCTTGGCCCGGTCCTTTTAAGTCACAAGAAGCTCTTCCGCCATCTTAGCACTATCAAACTAGCCTGAAGGGGAAAGCTCTTCCACACATCTGAGTCCTTAAAAAGCTGGGGCACCATACCTGGTGGACGAACGGCCGTGGAGTCAGAATTGAAAAGCGGTACGAACTGGGGCGAAACGACTGACCGACCGAAGGGTATTTCTCTCTAGCCGTGAGAGCCGAGACCAGTAAAACAGCCAGTACGCCTAGCTCTGTTAGCTGTCCTCCTTCCTAGCCTAGACTGACTAACCTGTCTTCGCCCAGTGATTGAAACCGTCACGCCTAAGCCGGAGCTGTTGATTCAAGCCAAAGCAATCGACTGAGCCAAGCCAAGCTACTCAGGGTTTCAATCCCACTCTGTTCGACAAGCCAGTTTCATTCAATCATTCCTTCTTTCATTAGCCTCTAGAGCTAACAGACGTCTGACGGGACAGCAGCATTTTGCTCCCGTTTGAGAGTCAAGTTTGTTGTGGAACTTAAACTCCTTCGGGAATCCAACAAGAATTAGGGTTGACAGACTAGAGAGCGATACATACCATTTTTCCCGAAGACTCGCAGAGGTTCACAACATCTATACGACATAAGTGGAATCCACAAATAAGATAAGACAAGATTTTGGCGTAAGCGATAGGATTCTATTTCCGCGAGAGAGTCAAGCGGCTTTGGAAAGTGAAGGAAAACCGTACGTGTCGGCTTCCTCTATCGAGCGGTAGCAGTTCTCTTTCGGCTAGCGGTAGCAGGCGCAGTTGACTGCTAGGCACGGGTGACTTCTAGTTCCAGCAGGAAAGTTACTTCTAGGATTTCTAGTTCCGGGAAGAAGGGCAATTCAAGTGGATCAGAAGAGAATCTTTCTTCTTCTTTTGTTCAGGTAGTAAAGTCAAGCCGTAAGTAGGAACTCTTTTGTAAGCTCTTTGTTGTTAGCTACTTTCAAGTCAAGCTCTTTGTTGCAAGCCGAGCAGAACAGAAGATAGAGGAAACCGGAACTTGAGCTAGTAGACAAACTACTTTCGTTAGCAAGCGGTACTCTCATCGAGTAGGGCAAATCTCATACCCAATCGATAAAAAAAGGTATTGGAATCGACTTAGATAAAACAACTGCTTTTCCGGGAAGCGCTAGTGAAAGTGAAGGAAGTTAGGGTGCGACACAACGAGAATGTCTTGTTCTAGGCGCTTGGGCGAGTAGCGGTAAGTGAAGTAAGTTAAGGAAGTCAAAAAGTGCAAGTGGTTGATTGACAAACGGGAGCACGTTAATAGTCAAGGTCCTTTCTCGCTTCTGTTAGTCGCTTTGAATCGCTTTTCACTCCGATTAGAGTCAAGTCAAGCGAGAAAGCAAGTGGATCAGAATCAGACTTCAATCTTTTTCTTTCCGGGTAGCAAGCGTCACTAAGGAAGAGAAGTCCTTCAGTTACGGTAGCTAGTTCAGTTTACTTCTAGGAGCAGTTCCTGGTAGGAACAGCAAGCGACGAGACTCGCTGGCTTTAAAAGAAAACCGGTCTCTCGGGCGGTAGGCTTAGACAATCTATCTCAGTGCCGGGTGTAGAGCAAAGAGAATGTTTTTTTGTTCTAGTTACGGTAGTTCCGTCAAGCTCAGGCAAGGATCAGAAGAATAAATCTTCCTTTCTTTCAACTAAGCCTAGCCTTTCACCTAAGACTTTTAGTTAGCACCTACGTTTGAACCTTCACCTTCACCGCAGAAGGAACCGAGACCTTAGCTTGCACTCGCTTTTCCTGCTTTTTGTTTCGGTAGCCGTTCTTAGGCTGATCAGATAGTAGGATAGTCCAGAGAGGGAGGTGCAGGGAACAAGAAGTTACGTGTAGCAGTCACAGCTTGGGCAGTAGTAAACTCCCTGCCCTAATGGTATCATGCCTAAGTATCTGTTGTCGGTTGGTTTCGGGAATAAACTCCTTCTGTTACGGAAGGAAGTTCAGCTTTGAAGGCAAGTGGTTTCGGTAAGCAGTTGAGGTACTCTTTTCAAGTCGCAGTTGACTTCTAGTTTCAGTCAGGCCAGTTACGGGAAGCAGGTCTTGCGGTTAGCACTTTAAGCTTTGAGAAAGTTACGGGAAGGCAGCTTAGAGAGAAATCCCTACTTTCCGGTGGTGGTAAAATGGAATGTTTGCTTTCGGGAAACTAAACCGAAAGTCAGTTACGTAAGTCAAGTCAGTAAGCTAGTCATACGAGCTAGAAAATGCGGAAGAGGGTTACTTTTTACTTTGAGAAGGTTTCTTTCTCTTCTTAGTCGGCTTTGAAAAAATCCCCCCTTCCTGGGAAGGCAGAAGGCACAGGAATCAAATCCACTTGTTCAGTCAAAACCGGATGGCTCGCTTAAAAAGGCGAATACGCTCTTTCTTTGTTTGAAAGCTTTTTCGTTGCTAAAGGAGATCAAAGCGAGACTTTCCGGTCTTGGTCCTGTACTCTTTCTTAGTCAAGTCAGGTTATTCGCTCTTTCTATCAAACCGTTGTTAAAGCGGATCAAAGACAATCTGTCTTGTTCTGGTTCCGGGGAGAAGGTGTTGCTAGGACTTCTAGTTCCGTGCTCTAGGGCTTTCTTTGACTTCTAAGAGCAAGAGTTCTCATGAAATTAGGGAAGGTCGTAGATCACTTCTTTATATGCTGCGTCTTGATTGATTGATTCCCGTTTGCTTTGCTTTGCTTGCCGAACTGTGCGCTTGTAGCTTTTGGTTAGCCTGTACTCGATGGCAAGTCGATCTAAAGGTACACTCGGTGAAGCTGTTAGGGCATAGGTGATTGCTTATATTAAATGTTCCGCTTCTTCCGTCTTTTCTCTTCTGTTCGAGAGTCAAAGTAGCGGTGGTGATTGATCAATTAACTCAGTTAGGGCCGGGCATGTTCGGTAAGCGTTTCCCTTCCCTGCTTTTCGGGTGCTGTGATGAGACTATATAGAAAAGGGCTTTCGGCAGTTTAGCTCTTAAGCTAAGTGCGGGAATCAAGTCCAGTTCAAGGGGAAAGCGCTAGGTCAAAGCGTCAAAAGCAAGGGTTGAAGAACCAATCCTTTACTATACAAGGGGCTTGGAGGCTTTTCACTCGCATGCTCCTATTAGTCGCTTTTAAATAAACAAGCTATCCATATGAAAGCAGTCAGTCAGTTGACGGGCTCGGAAGGCGGATCAATCAGGAAGTCAATCTTTCTCATACCGTTCTTTCGTATCTAGCCCCCCTTACTTATAAGGGCAAGCTAAAGCCGGCAGAGATAAAGTGCTTTATCGGGTTGCCGAAGTTTTCGGGCGGAGAGCTTTGGGCTTTGAACTCTCTTTCTTTCGGTAGTCGTTAGGGCAGTCTGCTTAGAGAATCTATACTTGAAGTAAGCGGTCGCAGGTTCAGTTTACTTCTAGGACTTCTAGTGACGGGAAGCCCGTATCAAGGTCTAAAGGCAGGACAAGGGTCTTGGTCAGTTACGGGCAAGCGTGTTGTACCAGGTGCTGTGATAAATCCCTACTTTCCGTGCCGGAGAGGGGCTCGCAACTTTATTAGAGAAGGGCCGCTCGCACGTTAGAGTTAGAGGTTCGTAAGTGAAGTAAGTTCAGTATCATTGTTCAAGCGATGGTGACTTTGAGATCAGAGGCTTGGGGCGGCTGTAGAGATAGAGTCTTTACGGGCACAGGTACTCGGAAGGTTCCATTAGTAAAGCCAGTTAAGTGAAGTACAGTTCCAGCTTGGGATGGCGGCTTGAATAAATCATCTATTCCGGCAGGCAACTATAAAAGGCATGCAGCGCTCTCTTTCCTAAAGCTTATAGAATCTTTCCGCATCCGCAAGTCCAGGCTTTCAATAGTTAGGGCTAGTTACAGCGGTAGTCGAGCTGATCCGCTTGTCAAACGGAAAAGCTTAGAGAAAACTTCTTTTCCGGAAAGCAAGCTTAACTCGCTTAAAAAGAGCCCAAGAACTAGAACGGAAGGAAAGTGAAAGTGCCGAAGATCAAAGAGAGTTCCTGTCGTTCGGTTGTGGAATGCGATGCGTTTCAGTTCCAGTCAATTTACTTTGACCACTGAGAGTTTCCTTTCCGTATAGGGGAAGGCAACTTCTAGGAAGAGGGGTACTTTAAAAATAGGGAGCAGTAGTTGTTCTGAACAGGCATTAGACAAATCCATCTATCTTTCCAGGTTAGGAAGGCGAGACGGTTCATAAACCTTACTTTCGGGGAGCGGTTACAGTGGCAAGTGAAGTAAGTTCATAGGGCGGAGTGCGAGTTCTGTCTCTTGGGCTGATCAGAGAGTTCGTTCCTCTAAGCCCGGGTGCAGGGTAGATCAACAAGCTTAATATCCTTGGTTTGTACTTGAACTTACCGAGTGGAGGGAGATGGCAAGTTGCGGTACTCAGTTAGTTGTTTCAGTTTCTCGGAGAACAGAATCCAGATCGAGTTTAGGGAAAGCGGTAGGCTTAGACATTCGATCTTTCCGCTCTTAGGTTAGCGAAAGCGTCCCTTCTTTTCCAGCGTCGTAGAAAATCCTTCTTGTGGTACGCCTGATATCTATAGCTTTCATTCTCAAAGCCCTGCAAGCAAGCGGTTCATAAAAGGACTCAAGTTGCAAACAGCTAATTCTTTGGTTTTTGTTCCGGAACACAAGTCTGATGTTCCTTTCTTTTCTTGGTAAGCTTGGGCGGATTCTTGCGAGGGCGACTCGTTCTCTTGGGCACTCGTCAGGGAAGAGAAGCCGGCACCGTAGTGAAAGTCGGAAGAAGGAAATTCTGTAAGCTAGGCGGCTCTATCGGGTAAGGCGCTTGATGAGAGAACACCAACTCCAAGTGAAGCAGTAAGAAAACTGTTCTTTTCGGTAGGGATAGTCAGTAAGCGAGGCAGGTAAACGGTTCCGAGAGGGGCTACGCAAGCAGTTGATTTAGGTCAGCGGTTACAGGTACTCGAGGGAAGGAAAGATTTGGAAGAGAGAAGGTTGAAAAAAAGAAATGAAAGTAGATCAGATAATGTTTCAGTTACGGTACTCTAGGGCCGGTCGTATACAAACCTTTCTTTGCGGTTAGCTCGTGAGGTGGGTGAGGTAAACTAAACTCTAACAGTTGTCGGTTAGTCTGTTCTGTTCTCTCTTCGGCTCTTTCTCTGTTCTCGACTTCCGGTGCTTCTTCTTGCTTGATAGTCAGGGGTGAAAGATCTTTAGGTTCGGCTTTCCGTCCTTGGTCTCGTCGTAGATGAAACCCTCTTTATTTATATGCAGCGTCTTGATTGATTAACTCTTCGGGAAAGGCGGTTTCAAAACAGAGAGAAACCACTAGTTCCAGCTGTAAGGAAAGTTCAAGTTAAGCGAAGTCGGAAGCGGATCTCAAACTAAAGCGAGAAGCAACTTTATAGGAGTAGGGGCTCTTTATAGGAGTAGGGAAGCTCCCGTGTCTAGCAGACAAGGACAGGGACGGTGACTTTGAGAAGAGAGAGTTACGGGAAAGGATAAGTGCTAGTTGAGAGATTCAGAGGATAAGCTCAGAGAGAAGTCCTTTTCGCTAGTGAAGTTCTTGTTCTGGGAACAGGGCTAGTGGCTAAGGGAAAGAAGATGAATGAAACCAACCTTGCAGTTGCAGATCACGAGTCTTTGTTCTTTGTCCTTTACTCTTTCCGGGCATTGGACTCCTTTTTAGTTATTCAAGGCGGAACTCGTTTCCTTTAAAGCCGAACTCAAACCGCGGCTAGTCTGGGAGGCCCTTATCTATAGCTTTTTAGTCAAGGTGCCGCTGTTTTTAATCTCTCTTCCTTGTGTTCAATTCAATCTTTGAATCTGAAGTAAGTCAAGTTCTGTAAGTGAAGGTTCTTTCGGTAAGCGGCAGAGGGAACAGAGAATTCCTTGTTCGGTCGTTTCCGCCTAAAATGGGAATGGGCTGGGGCAGACGGAACTACATGAGAAAAGAAAGCACCACCCGAACTATACCTTGACGGAACGGAACCCAATCTAAGTAGAGATCGAATCAAGTGTTCAAAAAGTCCTAGTTTCTCATAAATGCCATGTCCGTTTCCCATAAGACAAGCTACGATGGGGTATTTCGGTCAGCAAGAACATGCATCTTAGAATAAGTATCTTACGCGGCTGCTCTTTCTGCGAGGCAGAGAGACAGAAAGAGAGCCGGGGGCATAGCTATCTATCCAGAACCCTTGCTCGGCTCGTTGCTTGGTCGAACAAGAGAACATTGCTTGTAGCAGATCGAACTCTCTACCAACTCTCCAAACGAAACGGTATTCATCTTCCTTTCAATACAGTACCGGGTGTAAGGGGATTGACTGGTGGGACTAGATCGAAGGACCAAGAACCTGTCACGCTGGACGGAGAAAGAACTAGAGAAGTCGAGCTAAGACTCCAATTCGTCCCTCTTTTCGCATCCGCTGAGCCTACCTATCCGACCGGAACCGAGGCAAGCTAATCAGCAAATGAAGGAACTAAGAAAGAACTAGCGATCTCTTCAGTACAGTCCAGAGGTAGACACAAACCTCAGTCGAACTAACCAGAAAGAGAATGTTGGCTTGCCAACCGACTTAGCGGCATCAATGCCCGCCGCCGTCTCGTACCTAGGCGCCTAATGTCGTATAGTGCACTCCAGGGCACGGGGTACCGGGTTCTCGCCTACGTCTGTAGTTGTATTTTATCCACTTCTTCTTGCTGCTGCTGTCTCTCCGTACAATGTATTGTGCGTCTACCCTGACGTTGGAACACGGAAAATGGGGCTTGTTTGGGGGGTGGACCGCCCACTTCTTTCTTTCGTGGGACTGACTTCCCGCGCTTCCATCTTAGCACTTTCTGATTCGGGACTCTCAGGTTAGGCTGTTCTCACGAGGTACTCCCAAAAGGGGGTAATGACTCCTACTCTACGAGATTCTATTAGGTTAGGAAATAGTTGTTCATGAAATTGATCGTATATTCTATACAGAAATAGTTAAAAATTCCACTCTAAGATGGTAAGTCAGGCTTATGGCGCAACTTCCTTCATTCATCCCTCCAACTAACCCCCGGCCCGCCTACCAAGAAGAAGGGGCTTGTGCGAAAGCCTAGTAGCACGAAGGCGAGGATCTTCCAGTATAAAGAAAGTGAGATCTCAAAGAAAGGCCCTATTTTACACGTGATCCAGTTGACGGATAGGAATGAGACTTCAGTTGGGGATTCGCTAGATAGGGGGGCTAGTGGAGTTACTGACACTAAGAATTCGTAAAGCAAGATATGAGAGTAGTCCTTTAGGCTTCTGTTTTATAGGTTCCGTACCGTCAGGATCCGATAAATGGGTATGATGCTGTCTTTTGGGAATAAGACTACGCCTTTCACTTAAAGTGATACTCATCTATGGGTTCTGAACCTGTAAAAATGTAGGCTGGTTCGGTTGCTAGGGCGAGGGAAGTCCCCTCAAAGAAAGAGAAAGAAACCAATCGGGATGCTGGTCGTACTGCTCTGCTTCCGCGATAGGGCTAGAGCGTTGCTCTGCGCTCCTCTGTAAGCAGGTCTGTTTGCTGATAGCCCGGGCTCATGAGTAGAGAGGTCCTCTTCCTAGCCTCAGTTTGATAGTTTCGCTCCGAACTTCAGTCTTTCTCAAGTATCGGGTGTCAGCGCTCGCCTCCCTTTCTGATCATATCTCGCTGACTCAAGTGGAGGAAGAAAGAGGCCATTTTGACGTAGACCGATCGCATCTCCTCATTAAGAGGTTGATCCTCTGAGAATTTCCCCGCAGCTTCAACAAGTAGGTGATAGTGAGAGTGAAAGAGACCTATTCAATCCTGGCGTATCGCAAGAGGCCTGGCCCTCTGATCCAGGAACGGAGGCCGCCGGTGACCACTTATCGCTTTAATTGACTACCTTTTATGACAGTCCAAGTTTGCTACTCGACTAGGTGTAAAATGCATAAACACTGCCGGAGGAGGAGGGCTTCTATTAACGGATTGGCACTTTAGCCGCTCCGAGACTTTTGAACCTCGCCTCTAGACAGAAGAGGGGTTGGACCGGCCAAGAAAGAGCTAGATTCGATATTCCAGATGCGACTGCTTTTACAGTAGAAAGGGGGACAAGGTAAATGGATATATTTAGAGGAAAGAGTTTCGTGTCGTGGACAGCTCAAAGAGAGCGGATGAGCCTTTCTTTTCTTCTTTCTTGTCAAAGTAGCGAGCACTGCACGGCGCTTTACTAGGTAGGACAGCCTGACTTGCGCAGTATAGAGGGGGTGATGAAAGAGCTCTATTCATAAAGGCTGCAACATCTCCTTCCAATCGAGAGAGCTAATCCTGATTCTAGTGCAAGGTGCACGCACTTCAATGCTAGCACTAGGGTCGATCCCTAATCTTTCTTTCCGCCGTACGCTCAATTCAAAGCATCTCCTTCTTGTTGGTGGGCCTGATAGCCAAATTCAGGTCTTCGTAAGGTCGATATCTAAGGCTTTGGATGTCTATGGCGGCTTAGGAAGAGGAAGCTGGGTGGGCTTCTCGGAAAGGCATGATCTTTCTGTCTTTGAACAAGAAGAGTGGGTAGACCCCAATGGTGAAATAAGCAGTCAATGCCTTCGCATCTTAGGTGTCCCGGAGTTCCCCTCTCCTACGATGGAGGGAGTTGTTCACCCAAGCCTATGAGATTTCTTTAGAATTCCATCCCGTCGTGCTTGCGAGAGGCTGGGCCATTGCAGTCACGGTTTATTCGCATCTTCTTCTACACCCACGTGATAGACTTAGATGAAGAAAGAATAGTGGCCACCCTCTTTGGGTGCATGATCCGTCGAATCCAGCAAGCCTACTCCAATCTCCAGTACAATAGTCTCAACCCATCGACTGACTTCCGCCTGTCGGAAGAATGCAAGGCCCGGTTTGTGCGTTTACAGTATGCTTATGACGTTGAGCGCCACCGTCAAACGGAGGATTATGACGATGGGTATAGTAAGGAGAACTGGGACTAGACTACCATTCCTACTACTGGCAAGCCAGTGAAAGGACACGGATCAAGTTCACTACTCGGTTAGCCATTCAAGACCTGATGGAATTGAGTAAAGCGCTGACAACCTAACACAACTGAAAAGACACCCAATCTCAAAATATCCAACTCAATACAGACCTCTATCTCAAAAGCGAAGCAGCTAACATAGTATACTTTAGTATACGGTATGGAGCCAACGTCGCAAAGTTCAAGAGAGATCGAATAGCATTGATAGCTTAAAGTAGGACTTTATCAGTGTTACAGTGGGAGGCTTCCTGTTATAAGATAAATGTCAATATAAACTATTGATATTCGACTTCAAGTCCTACTTTCGTTTCTGCTTTTCTCTGTTCTGTATTTATAGAGAGAGATTTTCTTGGTGTGAAGTGTATATGCTAGCTGCGCCTTAGCGCTACGGCTGCTAGTAGTAGTTAGCGAATACCTTGCTTGTTCTCTGGGCCTACGGTTGCTCCGTTGTTTGCTCCGTAGTGTAGCTTTTAGTCTTTACCAGTCGTACTTGATTGAAGCTTGAAGTCTTGATCATATGTATAGTGCCATCCAGACTCATCTGCGGTGCTATTTGAAAGTGCCATGTCTCTTTCCTAAAAGGGAAGTCCGGGTCAGATCATCCGGTTTTCAAGATCGCATTTCTCTGATACGGAATTGGATTCTCGTAAGTGATGCTCTTCAATCGTTGATCTTGTTTCAAATGACATTACAAATATAGTAAGGAAAGGTGGGATATGGAGTCAAAGGCAGAGTTCGGGCTCAAAGCTGGTTCGATCCCAGCAGCATGAATGGCAGAATAGCTATATCTAGTAGTAATTGCATAAGTAGTCTTCTGCTACTATTCTTCTTTCTTGTAGGAAGGAGCGGAAGGTAAGCAAGCAAGGATAGATTCAAAACAAGAAGGGTGGCAGATAGTAGAGAGAGAGAGAACGGGAAAGGCGAATAGAAAGCAGTGAACAAGGCAAAGGCAAGGCTAGCTTCAGCTAGAGTTGTAAGAGCAATGTGGTTTATCCAATTAGGTCTGTGTTCGGGCTAAGGGGGCTGCCCTTTACTCCATGCCTTCTGCCTGTTTGAATAGGTCAGCCCTAAATTACGGATCCTGGAATTGAGTCCAGGGCGGACTACTACTGGAGTGAAGGCAGTGTCCTTAATAAGTCCTGCATGAAATCAACAATATCTGCCCTACCATTCGATTCCTCCCCGACTGGTTCATTCCGTACGTACAGTTCCTTCCCACACAAATAGTTCTCCAAGCCCTCTTTCTAGTTCGATCGTAGACTAGGTTCCGTTACGCGGAGTCAGGGCTGGAGTTGGCCAAGTGCAAGTAGTAGTCTACTGTATCAGTTGAAGTGCCTATGAAACTATAGCAAGCAAAGTTTACTTAAAACAATATCGCACTAATAGCATTCTTTCTCCCTTACAGGTTTATCCTTCCTTCCGTACTTGTTGTTTCCGGGTTGACTGGTTGACTTAGGGGTTTCGTGTTGCTGCAGCTGCCTTAATTCCCGAGTGAGTTGTGGGCAGGTCATGTGAAGTAGTTTGAGCTTGAGACCAATCGGCTTATCGCTATCCGATGAAAACAGGCCAATAAAGGCTGAACCAAGTGGGCTTGAAGCAAGCAACCGTACGGAAGTTCGAACCTAGAATGCGATTCATCGTCTCGAGTCTTCCTATGCTAATCCGCTTACCGCGGAAAGTAGTAATGGAATAAGGCTGTTACAACTGTAGCTGAACAAGCAACGGAGGAAGGCTGCCCAAACGTAGGCCCTATTAGAGTCTCGCTTAAAGTAGGCCCCGTATCTGTCTCTCTAAAGGCGGCTGTTCCCACTCCTTATCGTTGTCCAACCGTCTTCCCCGCTTACTGTTTAAAGTAGGACCGTTCTGTAGCTTCAAGTGAAAGAGACCGAAGCGCATTGATAGCTGATAGTAGTTCACTTTCATAAGGCGGCTGTGTGCCTTGTTCCTACATCAAAACACATATTCTCCCCTACAAATAAGTATGCCCCACAGGTTTCTACGGGTGCGTGCTGCTTTGCTGCTTCCTTCTATCTTGTGTGAAGAACGGTTACCGCTTATCCTAGTTCACTGGAATAAGGCTGTTCCCACTCCCCGCTGAAAGGAGTACTTTCTCAGTGTGCTATCCGTCAAAAGTACACTACTAAATATGATACTCTTTAGGGAATAGTAAAAATGAAGTAAAATAAAAAGTACAAAAAGCATATTCCGGAGTAGGGCAGCTATTCAGGAGTAAGCACTTGAGATATTCATGAGTAGGGCTGCTATTCAGCAGTAAGCACTTGACCGATGTGACTCTTATTCAATAATGGGCTATTCTCCCCAGAAATCCCTATAGCCGGAATCTCTCTACAATGAGTATAGTTGCTGCACCCTATCTCATCCGTTAGAGAGAGGGATATTCAATCCAGGGTAAGGCAACGGGAGGATAATTATCCATATAAATAACATAGCTCGCCAACACAAACACATCGGAGGATCGAACCTGAATCTACAGGATCGAACCTGATTCAGGACAGAACCTGAATAGAGCAATAAAAAAACAGTTGGGAAGTAGTACGCCCGGTTCTACCACTGCAGGGCCCAGTTGCAATTATCACTTTACTAAAGTCGTCAAAGCGGACAGGATCCCAGGCTTTATAAAGCTGATTTGGTTATATCTTTAAGAAGCGGTTGACATACTCTTGTATGTCACCGCATGGGGTGTCGCGGAAGCCCCACTCTCCGCCGACGGTCTAATAGATCGTTAGGAGGGGTTGTCATCATGACCGCTGAGGTTGTGGTGGTGGAAGCTTAGATATAACAGCGGACAATGCAAATGTTATTTCGATCGCTTCTTGGGATAGAACCAAGATTTATTGGTCAATTTGCTTCCAATAGTTGGAGCATGGCTAAAAATACTAAACTCTTATCAAACAACCGAGAATCTATTACTAGTATTAGATATTATAGTATTATAGATTTAAGTTGCATGAAACATGAGATTCTTCCATTTTGTTCGTTGCATCGGCTTGCGTACGATATCGGGGTTACATACGATGCATTATCTGATTTATTTCCGGAATTGACGGCCCAAAAAGTTAGAGATATTCAGAAAAGCATAAAGGATGGAACATACACCCTGTCGCCGCTTCTCCTTCGCTCCTTCTACATAAATGGAGACCAAAATGAGCCTGAGTTCTACCACAAATTGAAAGTCCAGGATTTACCAAATATCTATTTTGGTTTCAATACTACACTAGAAGACAGTCTTGTGCTAATGGCGCTCGGGCGTATGTTAAACCTAAATTTTCTTAAGGTCAACCTTCTCATGGATAAATCCTTTGGCTTGCGAACACATATAAAACCATTTTATGGTACAGTATGTGCGAGAGGGAATGTCTTAAGTCTTTATAAATTCGACCTAACAAACTCCTTGAGGACAATAAATCGAGACAGTCTTTTGTGTAAGCTGTCAAATATAGTGAAGGATGGGGCTATTATGGAATTAGTCGGCAAATTCCTGTATTTACCTATCCTGAATGAAAGTGGAAGAGACATAACAGCCGAGATAGGATGTATGATACCATCCTCTGGACTTCTAACAGATGTACTACTCAATTTTGCCTTAACCGAGTTCGATAATGAGTTTCAGCGTGTATTTCCTGGATTAGACTATAGTAGGTATGTACATGAAGTTTTTGTCTCTTTCCCCAAGACCTGTACTTCTTCAAGTAAGCAAGGAAATACCTTGGAAAGCGAGGACTTCTTCGAACAACAAGTACTCAGCTTATTTGACCAATTCAATTTGGCTGGTAAAATAGTTTCTATTGGACCGGGAGACGCACCAGTGCCTTGTTATGGCGGTCTAGTTTGTGTCAGCCAAGACGGCAAAATAGAAATTCAAGTGAAAAGTTAACCAAAAGCAATGCAATTACGGATGGATTTGATAATGATAATATTCGCTGGAAAACCGATAAACCCGATGGCACTTATTCGGAAATATTTATTCAATAAAAAAAGAAGGGATTGGAACGATGTTTTGGAAGAAAGAAAGAAAAATTGGGAAATGATCAGAATGGCAAGAACAGTGCGCTTAGAACAGAATAAGAATAGATGGAACAAGACTTTGTTAGATAGGCAAAGAGATTATTTGGTTGCAATACAATTCCTCAGACAACATTTAAGAGTACCTCTACTTTGGAGTGCTGGGTATATATACTTTAATCAAAGAAAGCTAGCCACGCGTTGGAAACCTGGAAGTATACTTGACGCCATAGGAGCAACAAGGAAATCAAGGAGCTTTCGGCTAATACCCGACCGTGGGCTGGCTGATATGATAAACTATTGGGCGAGCGATCTTATGAATAACAATATGAGAAGTTCGCTAGAATTATTTTTGTGCATGTTCTTACTTTTGGGGAGTTTTGCCTTTTGGGAACTAGCTCCACAATTCATTTTAGAGGTAGAACCAACCGCTATCTTAAACCCTAACAGGCTAAACTTAATAAGGGATACTCTAATTGATAGGGTTTGTCAAGCGCAAAATGCAGGGGAAGTATGTATGTGCACGGATGATAGCATACATACCACCATCGCGAACAGGTTTGAAGAAGCATGGGTCTCCGGAACTGAAGAAGATAGAAAGCAAGGAAGGGTAAGAGCCTTAGCTATGATAGTCACATCACTGATGATAGGAATTATCCTCAATACTGTGGCAACTTCTCATCTCGTAGATGTATAGGTGTAGCAAGTCAAAATAGAGGTCAGAATAAAGTGAACCTTGGATCTCTCACTTTGATATACACATCCTTCACCCAATCTGCTCAAAGTATTTTCAACTCTTTCATGGTATCATAGCACTAGCTCTTGGGAAACGTTCAGTTGGTTCGTGTGAAGTAAGGTACAAGATCTCAAAATTCCCATGTCTTTCTTGGTTGGAAAACCCAACCGGCAATTTCCGACAAGTCTTTCTTTATTTTTAGAGCAAGAAGCGGAACTACAAGATTGTAAACTTCATATAATGTTACCTATCTTAAAGCATATGAGTATTTTACCTTTTGCCAACGCTGCAGGGATGAGAGAAATGAAAGGACTAGGCAACACAGGAATTGCACGAGTTCCATCAATATCTAAAAGAACTGTGCCATTGCTAAGATATGGTCTTACTAGGAACCCAATGAGTTCAATTAATATGCCACCCGTTGAAAGAGTCGTTTGCTTTGAGCCTTCTAATGAAGATAGATCGGCTTCATTTAGCGATGGACCCGTTGTTCGTGGAGTCAATCCTGTACCAATATTTAATATATTGGCAGCTCACCAAATAACAGGGTATGTTTATTCCCTGTTGTGGGGAGAGAGAAGGCAGGCTTCATTTCAAAGAATCTCACCAGAGAGGGATGTTGGATTATTGGACTCAATAAGAGGAGGATCCAGGTTCAAGGAGCACGTCGCGGAAGAGGCCTTCTTTGATGTGCCCAATTCTTTTTTTGATAATAAAATGAGGAACCTCAGATGGCATGCTTTCAAGTTTGTTATATGTCTGTTAATAGGGTTCGGTATATGGTGGGCCTATCTTCCGGATGTAATAACCATTCAACCAGCGGACTGTCTTAATCATCAGTTGGTTCAAAGCGTCCGAGAAACAATTGCGCAGGAAGGAAAGAATATTGAAAATTCATTCGACCCACTTGATTTGAATACGAGTAAGTTGCGAGCTACAAAACTAGCTGTATTGTTAGTGGCTTGTATAGCTGCGGGGATGATTAGTGATCGGGTTTTCGAAGATGCTAGTGGCATCCAACTATGTGATTAGATGTACGAGACTAATGTAGGTGGTGCTACTAAGGTGAAAAGAGAGGTTGAGTATTTATTATAGGACAAGAAGTCCCCTGAAGCGGTTGAGGGGCAGCTGACCGATAAGGAAAGCGGGTAGGCCGCCGGATTCTTATTGATTGTTCAGGTGGCACTCAGGGTGCCGCTCTAATTAAAGATTTTGAGGGACCGCCGCCGGACGGGCATACCTCTAATCTAAGGATCCGGTAAACAAGGTTGCCCCAGGTACGCTTGGGACAGGATTGAATCCAGCTTATCGCTTATCCTAGTAGCGAACCTTTTACTCGTTCCCACAATCATCTTTCTTGTACCGAAAGAAGGTTTCCCGTGCGTCATTAGTCTCTTTTCAATAGAGCCTCTTTACCTACGGACTAGTAAGGCGTAGTTAATTACCTCACCCATGTTAGAGGACCGAGCGTAACGGCTAAAGAAAGGAGTTGTCTTGGCGGTGCTAGCTGTTCGAGTGGTTGCCCATCGATTCAGCCAGTTAAGCAAATCCCTCCTTCTCTAGCCGTTCGGTGTTAGTTGCCTTTAGCGGTCCCTTCCCTTACGCCCCGGATTATTGGATGAATATCCTTCTTCCTCTCTTCAATCCCTCTCCTCGGGTGTGAGAAGATGGGATTTAGGTCGGATTTGGGGTAGTGAAGTGTAGGGAGGGACTCTCGGGTGAGAGGCCCGAAAGGAACGGGTAAAGAGCAAGCGATCCCTGATTGATTCCGGTTTAAGGGAATAACTCCTCTCCAGCTTTTAGTCCTCTGGCTTTGTGTGGTTGCCTTTCTCTTAGCCCCCCTAGGCAGGGGGGTTGGGGGGTGCGACACCGAATATTAGGACTATAAACTAATCCTACCTTCAGCTTTCTTCTTCCCTCTCCTAACGTTTGGAAGAGTTCGGAAGGAAGTGACAGGAGGAGTGGAGTTGGAGTGCAGGGAGGGACTCTCGGGTGAGAGGCCCGGCACGGAACGGTTGTTAGCAGTCCAAGCTCTGTCCTTGGATTGGACCACTTGTTTCAGGTTAACAATTGACTTTCCGCTTCGAACTGCCCTCTCAAACTCTGTTGAGCACCACTTTTTTTCCTTTCCTGAGACTCAAAACCTTTTCTGCCCCGGCTCGCTTATTTGCTGGTCACGAAAGCTCCTCTTTGTGGGAGAACTAGTACTTCCCTTTGGGACAGGATTCCACGACTCTATCATTTTCATGAGAGCCCTTCTATGCGGTATACTTTTGCTCCGACTTCCACTCTTTGTCCCACTGACAGTGCTCGGACTGCTGGAGCCGAAACAGGTTGGTGCTTTGCCGGGTCCAGGAAAAGCGGATTCTCAGTTAGCAGCTTTTATTTTTAGCACAGGAGGTAATGTGACGCAAGTCTGACACTCATATTGGAAGGGACTGAACTCCGACTATGGCTTACGGTCCACGCATCAAAGCGCTTATTTTTGGTCTGAAAAAGCAACTGTTTTAACACCGATTTGATAAGATTACAAAACGACTCTCTTTTCATCTTGTATGCTCCCAAACTTAAAGACCTCAATCGTAGGTTTCGCTGCCCAGATAAAGTATAACCTTATTCTTCCCCATCCAACAATAAAGCAAAGAGCAAGGAGCTTACTTACCTAAGAAAAAAGGGCTGGATTTGATTCATAAACTCGTGGATAGAGTGGTTGGTTTGGGGCGTCAGATGAGGGATTAGCTTCATTGAACTGAAAGGGCTGGTCGAAAGCTAAAGCTGTACGAGGAGATCAGAGAAAAAGGGCAAGTAGGTCGGCTTCAAAAAGGGCTAGGGTTGCTTTCTCTGTTGGTTGAATTCGCCACTAGGTGGAATCAGACCTTCGGCTCTCGATTGCTGCTTGATTACGTGAGGCAGCAAGGATCCCTCAGTGGCAGCAGGCCATGTCTGAGGAATTGCCAGTCTTGCAGAAGACGTCGTTCATTACCTTATCAGATAGAGAGGGGTTCCAAACCTCTTCCTGACGGAAAGACCACTATTGAGGGAAATTAAGACTCACTCTTGGTATCGATTCTGAGAATACTTTTGCCCCACTGGCAAAGGTTACTTTTGTACGGGCTCTGCTTGCAGTTGCCACGGTGAGAAAGTAGCCTTCGTTCCAGTGAGATGTGGGGAATGCTTTTCTGAATGGAAAACTACATGAGGAGGTTTACATGCCACCTTCGCCAGGGCGATCAGTTTCTTCACATCTAGTTAGTCGACTCAGGAATGCGCCCCGGGCAGCTCTATCCTTTCTTTGAGGAAGTCTCCCCTCGGGGGATTTCATTTAGGCTCTTCGAGACCTTTCCCTTTTATCTAGTTAGCTAGGTATCTATGTCTCCAGGTATCAGACACTGCATCCGCTAGTCTGATCTACGACCACCCTCGTTCAGCTCTCCTAGTATTGGCCCATTTGGTGCCCCAACAATACTTTTTTTTTTAAGAGGAATGGTCCGTTCTTTCTCTATCCTATCTTCTAGAGCATTCATTGCTTCATCTCCTGGGTAGGAATGCTCTTCTAGTCTCGTCCCCTTTAGTGCACGACATATATTTTAGTTGGGGCGCATAAAGGCCCGTATTTCTATATTGAGAAGAAAAGGAGACTCACCGAGTGAAATAGGCATAGAAGGGGTACCGGCTCATTCTTTGCAAGAAGTTGTTTTCTTCTTTTGTATTATAATAGTCCGCTCTTCCTATCTCTCGGTGAGGGGATTCCCGTCCTTGGTGGGCTCTTAGTTTCATAAGGAAAGAAGCTTGCCCTTGGCTCCATTCCCCAGTAATGGGCTAGATTGAGTCCTTTCCCAATCCTCTATGTGAGGAATTCCCCCCAGGTTGTCTGGTTTATCGGGGTACCTATTCAAAGATGAACTATTTATTTGTGCTTTCTTCTTCTAAAAGGGAAGCCAATGTCCTTAAAGAACTAAGAGTGAAGTTAAGGAAGGTAGCTTACCCTATAGAAGGTCCTAACTTAATGTGGTAGTTCTTCCCCGTCCCTCCAGATCAGATTGAGCTGGTTTCCCCCTAATAACACTAATCACATAAGAAGAAGGATTGACAGTCTTAAGCCCAAGCTGGTGAATCTCCTCCTAAACAGAGTCCCCTCTTCGAAATCTGCTTGATGCCAAAAGCACAAGGTTTTCTAAACCAAACCACGATGCCAAACAAAAAGGCTTCTCAGGTTGAGAATATTCGTATTAGAACACAGAACGCCGACTGAACTGAGCTCGCTCGGGCAGCTGCCGATGGATAAAGTGGACGAATTAAGATTCGATTCAAATCCAATCTAGAAGAATATCTAGTGTGAGGCCCAAAAGACGCTGTTTCGTTTCCTAAACGCTTCCACTTACGAGCTCACCAATGAGAAAATCCAGTTGTGGATGCCACTGAGTAAGCAAGCAACCTGCATTTCTTGCCATTCACTCCGGTATTCCGCTTTCTGATTCTCCCCCGCCAAAGAAAGAGTCTCCATGGTCGCGCGTTCGAGCTCACTAAGTTGGATTGCCTTCTTTCCATTCCGCAGGGAGGGTGTCCGTCCCCACTCAATCCCCTATTCATATTGCCTCAAGCGTGCTTCTGTTTCCTGGTCTTTGAGTTCCCAAAGTGGGTTTGGTCTCTCAAAGTCGTGGTTTTTGTATCGAAATAGACGAACCCTGGCCTATTTCGACGTTGAGAAAAGGTCTCTCGAGCCAGTAATAAGAGGTAGGATAATAGGTTCTCGTACTGTGACCTAGACCCCCAGCCTCCTACCTTCGGGACCCTCCTAGCATAGTTGAAACCTCACTCGAGCAATAAGGATATTAGAGAGCAGCTTTACCACAGGCGAATCGTGGAAAAGCGCGTGAGAGAAGGAACTACGTGAAGACTTGATCACGTAGGTTGCTTGGATTGGAAAAGAAGTCCGGGTTCAGTCAATCAACAAAAAGCCCGGTCAGAGGAAGAAGTCAATGATGGCATTGTTGATCTTATCCCTTTCCGTCCTAGAGGACATAGTCAACCTCCTACTATAGCTAATAGGAAAGGGCGGAACTGGGATCAGCACTAAGCAATCTAGGGAAAAGAAAGCTAACTACCACATAAAAACAACCTAGGCCAGGAATCCCTCCTAGTCAGGTCTTCTTTCCTTTCAGTCTCTTAGTTACGAATATTCTTATCCTATAGTAAGAGTGATCAATATCAATGAAGGCAGCTTCGAGCGGGCATCAGTCCTATCCCTGGAGGGAAAGCATACTTAGCATCAGTAGAAGAAGAAAGAGGAAGAGACGGAGGAAAGGGCGAGAACAGCCTAGACTAGAGGAATTGAGAGCGAGATCTCCTCCCAGCAGCCTTGAAAGAAGAGCAGCTCGCCTAGAAGAAACTCACGAAGCCTTTTTGGCGCTTTCCTTCGACGAAGCCCTACCTCTCACCTTGCCATGCAGAGGATGAAGACTTCGATTTCAAATCCAAGGATTTCTTTACTTTACCTATGAATCTGCTATCCGCAGGAAGAGACAGAAACTCCTTGCTTTCGGGATGCCCATCGGCAGCTTGAGCCGAGACTTGATCAAGCCAAAAAGAGAGTAAGCGTTCGGCCTCTTGATTGATTGACTCACAAAAGAAGAATTCGGGGCATAAGAAGTAAATCCACGGACTTGTCGATCCCTTGGGACTCAACTATTATCAATTGGTGGCATCGAAGCACGTTCCATACGCGAACTAGATCAAAGGGAGAAACCTCAATCCAATAATATATTCATGCTATCAAGGGCTCTAGTCGAGAGGGAAGCACTGGATAATGAAACCTCATTCCCATGGCCAGATCCATCATTCGGAAGAAAAGGACAAGGGGCGAGACCTTCCCTCCTTCCTGGGCTCTCAAGCTGCTTCGGACCGACAGGGGAGTACCCACAAGCGGAGGCAAAGACCCAAGTGATCCGTTTATAAAAAAGGAAAGGCTTCCCTATCTGCATTTCTCGATTCTGCTCGCCTAGCTCCGGGGAAGGCGGAACCAGCCCCTTAGCTACATTTGTTAATACTTATTTATTCAAGCAATCACTCAAATCCACAGCTCTCTGGCTACATCTCCCAGGCAATCCAATCTTCTTATTAATCGAGTGCTTCTGATGCGCGTCTAAGCCTTCTTTTCCATTGTCTAGCTCCGAGGACCAAGTCCACTTTCTGCTGCTGCTGATCCCAAGGATTTGGAACCTAGCTACCAGACCCCATGGCTTTCCTCTTCTCCTCTAGCTCCTGCTGCTAAGCAACCTTCAGAGTCCACCTCTTCTGCTTCTCAATCTTAACCTTCTTCGAAAGCCCGTAGTTGGGAAAGGTCTAATTATCAAACTTTTGTTTCCAGTTCCCCAGGTCCCTTCACTGCATCCAATTGATTCGAATCCAAGTCTCCACGTATTCCTTCCCTTGCCCCAACCAAGTGGATCGGATGCCAAGCCCCCCTCTCCTGCCTATCGAACTGGAAAAGCGGTGCTAAACCCACCTATTTCTACCTATTTCGGCCCCGAGTGAGCCCGGCCCCATCTCTAAGACCTTCATTCGACTACCCAAGTCCCGTTCCCTTTGCCATACGCCGGCTGGCCCCGCCCGAACTATGAAAGCTCTGTACCGCTAACCAGTGGGTGTGGGCCCAGACGAAGCCGCATCTGTCCAGGTGGACCGAATAAAAAAAGCCTTTTTTCTTTTATAAAAGCTCCGAACCACCGAAGCATCTGTTGCCGAGCCCCCCCTCCGGTGTAGCTGCATCCCAGGAACCTTTGCCCTCATCTGCAGATCTCGATCCCGATTTCCCTCCCAGTCGAATACGAAGAGTCAAACTACTCGTGCCTTCAACCCAGTAGTCTCAGCATATGGTTGTGTACACACCACGCGACTGGCCCCGTTTGTCCCGTCTGTGTCGGGACGGAGAGGCCTAGCAACGATTCCATCCGATCAAGAGGGCGACCTCTATCGACAAGCGCCGGAAGCCGGGACCTCTCCTTCTTGCTTGCTTACCTAGCTCTTGTCTTAGTGACTTGTTACCAACCCTAATTTCATCCTAGCCCTAGCTCTACTCGAACCGAGCCGAGTGAAGGATGGATTCTACCCTGACTGTTGGAGTTGGACTGAACTGAGGAAAGGAGAAACACTAACCCCTACTTGCCTTGTTGACTGTCTCTCCACTCGGCCTTTCCACCCGGAAATGCCTCGTTGTCTATCCGAGCTAGAGGAGATTCTTACCTGACCTACTGGCCTGGAGTGGTGGAGTTGTTTGAAAGGAAGGACAGACTTGACTAACCGAACCGACCGATGAGGGAAGGAGATTGAACCCAACTCGTCTGGTGAACCGTTCCTGTGAGTTGAGATTGGTTACCACACTACTCGAATCCTAGCTCTAACCGAGTGACTGGACTGACTGACCGAACCAATAGGTGAGGGCAGGAGGATATTTAAACCTGACTGTCTGGGCTGGTGGACTGGTGGAGTTGTTTCCCTACTCGCCTTGCTCTACTTTCCCTCTATTTCCCTACCGACTGTCTGTACCTGAGAAGGAATATTACCAAGCTGACCTTCCTTCAGTCCTTCCCCTGCGATGTGGTGTGCCCCATAAGCTATATGTATCAATTCCGTGAGCAGCGATTGAACGTTCCAAGTGCATCCAGCAGGAATCGAACCTACGAATTCGCCAATGTTGAGTTTGGCGCTTTAACCATTGATGCTTTCTCAGCGAGTGAACTAGGTGGTTTTTTGTATTCCTTCTCGAGCTTCGATTTCTTCCGTTAAAGGAGATTCGGGAAAAGATGGAATAGGAAGACGTGTTTCCAGAACGAACAAGATACGGGTTGAGAAGGGGGAGTTAGCAAAGTTGGACAAGATTGGAATGGGCATAGGAACATGTATTGATGTACCAGATCGGCTAATGCTCCCAGGTTGATGCGATGTATTCCACCAGTTGACTGGAGACTTTATTATTGGTATATCGATCGGTCCAGCACGGATTGAAATAGGAGCCGGTTCGACAGGAAGCTTTTGAAAACGCAGTGCACCCAGGTAAATAAGGAACGAGATGAATACAGAGGTTAAACGAGCATCCCACACCCGAAAGGTGCCCCACATAGGTCTTCCCCGAAACCCCCCAGTTACTAAGGTAAACAACGTAGAAAAAACACCCATTTCTGTACCGGTTCCGGAAGAGCGAAGAAAAAGGGGATGTTTTGTTAATAGGAACAAGAAACTGTAAATAGCCGTTGCGATATAAACTAATATACTCATCCGAGCCGCAGGAACATGTACATACGGAATACGAGAATTTCCACCTTGTTGAAGATCTAGTGGTGCTACCCGAAGACTTAAATGAATAGCCATCGCTGTTAAGAACAACCGAGATCCAATGAGAATTTGCGCGTAGCTTCTGGTCTTTGACATCAAAAAAGAAGGTTGTAATAACGAAACGGACATGTGATAATTTTGTCCTCGCTAGTGGAACAAGAAAGACATGGACGAAACATAAAAAGTACTACTTCTTACTTAGATGACGGAGATATTCCTTCAGGAATCCCATCCTATGCTCGATTTTTTGGATGTCCTGTTGGACCTCCTCTAATGATTGCTTAATTAAGCAAGCGGGTTGCACTTCAAAGGCAGCGTACCACCTTTCAAAGGCAGCGTACCTTTCCCTCCTGTCCACCTCCCTCCTATTGGGAGCTTCCTCCACCGGAACTTCCACTTCTTCCCGTGGGGGCAGATTTAGATCAATTTCAACCCGAGGGAAAGGGGTTGATGCGCTCGAAGCGCCGCCCGAACCGCCTTCAGCCAACATCACATTGGTGAGTGGCAGCGGGGCTTCGCACTCCATGAAAGCCCGAAGAGCAAGACCCGCTGCCCACGATATGTCCGTG